CCTTTGTTGAAGTAAAGACAAATAGTATGATTCGAAATTTCCTAAGAATCGAGTTAGTGAAATCCACCGTTTCGTATGCCAGAAAAAGGAATGATCCATCAGGTTCAGGATTGCTTTCTTATAATGGATCGGATCGTATGACTCCCTTTTTTTCCGTTTACTCAAAAGCAAGACTTCAACAATCATTTAACCAAAATCATGAAACTGTTCGTACGTTGTTGAATAGAACGAAGGAATGCCAATCTTTTATCATTTTGTCATCAGCCAATTGTTTTCGAATGGGTCCATTCAAGGGTCGAAAATATTACAAAGAACCCGATCCTATAATTCCAATTAGGAATTCGTCGGGCCCTTTTGGAGCAGCCCTTCAAATTGCGAATTTTGATTCATTTTACCATTTAATAACTCATAATCAGATCTTGGTAACTAACTATTTGCAACTTGACAATTTAAAACAAACTTTTCGAGTAATGAAATATTATTTAATCGATGAAAATAGGAAGATTTATAATCCCGATCCAGTAAGTAACATTATTTTGAATCCGTTCCAATTGAATTGGCCTTGTCTTCATCACAATTATTGTGAAAAGGCCTCCACAAAAATAAGTCTTGGACAATTTCTTTGTGAAAATGTATGTATAGCCAAAAAGGGGCCACACCCAAAGGCGGGTCAAGTTCTAATTGTTCAAGTTGACTCTATAGTAATAAGAGCAGCTAAGCCCTATTTGGCCACCCCAGGAACGACTGTTCATGGACATTATGGGGAAATCGTTTATGAAGGAGATACATTAGTTACATTTATATATGAAAAATCGAGGTCTGGTGATATAACGCAAGGCCTTCCAAAGGTGGAACAAGTCTTAGAAGTTCGGTCGCTTGAGTCAATATCGATAAATCTAGAAAGGAGGATTGGTGCTTGGAATGAACGTATAACAGGAATTCTTGGGCTTCCTTGGGGATTCTTGATTGGCGCTGAGCTAACTATAGTGCAAAGTCGTATCGCTTTGGTTAATAAGATCCAAAAGGTTTATCGATCCCAAGGGGTCCAGATCCATAATAGGCATATAGAAATTATTGTACGTCAAATAACATCAAAAGTCTTGGTTTCAGAAGATGGAATGTCTAATGTTTTTTTACCAGGAGAGCTCGTTGGATTGTTGCGAGCGGAACGAACAGGACGTGCTTTGGAAGAAGCGATCTCTTACCGAGCCGTCTTATTGGGAATAACTAGAGCTTCTTTGAATACTCAAAGTTTTATATCCGAAGCAAGTTTTCAAGAAACTGCTCGAGTTTTAGCAAAAGCTGCTCTCCGGGGCCGTATCGATTGGTTAAAAGGCTTAAAAGAAAACGTGGTTCTGGGAGGAACGATACCCGTTGGTACCGGATTCAAAGGATTAGTACATCGCGCAAGGCAATATAAGAGCATTCCTTTGAAAAACAAAAAGAAAAATCTATTCGAGGGGGAAATGAACGATATTTTGTTTTATCACAGAGAATTCTTTAATTCATCTGTTTAAACAAAAGTGCAATGATACACCAAAACTCTAGTTTAGCTAATTTAAGAACGGATTCATCCGATTTATCTGTTCTTTATTTCTTACGGGTATTTTTTTTTTAAGAAAATAAGGAATAGAAAGGAATTAATGGTTTGAATTTTGGATCGAGGGGCAATTCGCCGTCGAAGAGAAGGTTCCGTCGGAACAATTTTTTAGGGATACCTCATCTCTTAAAAAAAGAGAAAGTGTGAGGAGAAATGACAAGAAGATATTGGAACATCAATTTGGAAGAGATGATGGAAGCGGGAGTTCATTTTGGACATGGTACTAGGAAATGGAATCCTAGAATGTCACCCTATATCTCTGCAAAGCGTAAAGGTATTCATATTACAAATCTTACTAGAACTGCTCGTTTTTTATCAGAAGCTTGTGATTTAGTTTTTGATGCAGCAAGTAAAGGAAAACAATTTTTAATTGTTGGGACAAAAAATAAAGCAGCTGATTCAGTAGCATGGGCTGCAATAAGGGCTCGGTGTCATTATGTTAATAAAAAATGGCTTGGGGGTATGTTAACGAATTGGTCCACCACAGAAACGAGACTTCATAAGTTCAGAGACTTGAGAATGGAACAAAAGGCGGGAAAACTGGCCTGTCTTCCGAAGAGAGATGCAGCCATGTTGAAGAGACAATTATCTCACTTGCAAACATATCTGGGTGGGATAAAATATATGACAGGGGTGCCGGATATTGTAATCATCGTTGATCAGCAAGAAGAATATACAGCTCTTCGAGAATGTATGACTTTGGGAATTCCAACGATTTGTTTAATCGATACAAATTGTGACCCTGATCTTGCAGATATTTCGATTCCGGCGAACGATGACGCTATAGCTTCAATTAGATTAATTCTCACAAAATTAGTATTCGCAATTTGTGAAGGCCGTTCTAGCTATATAAGAAATCCTTGATTCATAGGAAAAACACGACTTTAGTAAATTTTAGAATTGAATTCGAATTAATAGAGTTAAATCGGTTAAGATTCCTGAATATCAAAAAAGATATAAGAATAACTGGGGATATGTTGTGATTTGTTGGTATTATATATGATTGAAGTAGACAAGTCGAGAAAGCAATGGTTGAATCAAAATAATATTTTTTTTTAAGGTTATATTTCTGTCAGAGGACAATATGAATGTTCTATCATGTTCAATCAATACACTAAAAGGATTATATGATATATCCGGTGTAGAAGTCGGCCAACATTTCTATTGGCAAATAGGTGGTTTCCAAGTCCACGGCCAAGTACTTATTACTTCTTGGGTTGTAATTTCTATCTTATTAAGCTCAGCCACCATAGCTGTTCGGAATCCACAAACCATTCCGACTGACGGTCAGAATTTCTTTGAATATGTCCTGGAATTCATTCGAGACGTGAGCAAAACTCAGATTGGAGAAGAATATCGTCCTTGGGTTCCCTTTATTGGAACTATGTTTCTATTTATTTTTGTGTCTAATTGGTCAGGGGCTCTTTTACCTTGGAAAATAATACAGTTACCTCATGGGGAGTTAGCCGCACCTACGAATGATATAAATACTACTGTAGCTTTAGCTTTACTCACATCAATGGCATATTTCTATGCGGGTCTTACAAAAAAAGGTTTGGGTTATTTTAGTAAATACATTCAACCAACTCCAATTCTTTTACCCATTAACATCTTAGAAGATTTCACAAAACCTCTATCCCTGAGTTTTCGACTTTTCGGAAATATATTAGCCGATGAATTAGTCGTTGTTGTTCTTGTTTCTTTAGTACCTTTAGTAGTTCCTATACCTGTCATGTTTCTTGGATTATTTACAAGCGGGATTCAGGCCCTTATTTTTGCAACTTTAGCCGCAGCTTATATAGGTGAATCCATGGAGGGTCATCATTAATTCATTTTAGAAAGAGTTTTTGTTCTTCGATCCAGTCAATATATGTTTCAATCAAGATAATCTACTTAGAGAACATACAAGTATGTTCTCTAGGAATAGAAAGTAATATAAAAAACGGGATATTAGAGGGGAGAGCTATTAGTCTAGAAAGGCCGAACTAGGTATATGGAATCGAATAGCTATAAGTAAACTCTTGTAGATGTTTCAATTCCAAGAAAGATTCTAGAATCCAATTGAATTTAAGGTGGAATACCAGGTTTACGTTATGGAAGAAAGACAGGTATATTGGATATTAGATCTTGGCTAGTTAGATATGAACTAATAGTAAGCCCCACTTTAAATTAATATTAATTAATATTAATAATAAATTTAGACGGGTATATCAATAGAAGTCTTTTTTTATGTTTTTTTTTTCATTTATTTTATTTCTGAGAATGAGTGAGAAAAAAATAAAGTAAAGAGTTGAAGAATTCAAAGAATGGTTAGAAAGAAGGAAATGAGAAACTCAAGTTGTATAAGATTCAGGAAAGACTCAACAAATAGGAACTAAAAAGGAGAAAGCCTTTTTGATGATCTGATGAAATATTCTTATTTCAATTCGGAGTTTTTACTGACTTCGACTGGCTGAATCTTAGTCGATGGAATACTTAAGGCATAATTTATTCGTTGATTGTATCATTAATCATTTCTTTTTTTTGTGCGAGGAACTTATCATGAATCCACTTGTTTCTGCCGCTTCCGTTATTGCTGCTGGATTGGCTGTAGGGCTTGCTTCTATTGGACCGGGAGTTGGTCAAGGTACTGCTGCAGGCCAAGCTGTAGAAGGTATTGCTAGACAGCCTGAAGCAGAGGGTAAAATACGAGGTACTTTATTGCTTAGTTTGGCTTTTATGGAAGCTTTAACAATTTATGGGTTGGTTGTAGCATTAGCTCTTTTATTTGCGAATCCTTTTGTTTAATCCTAACACGAAAAAAATACGTATTTTTTTCGTTGGACTTGACGCTTGCCTGCTTGCTTTTTCGCATTATAACAAGATTACTCTCCGACAATTACTTATTCGTTGAGAAACCGGGTGGAAGGGCTGATTTGGGGATGAGGAATTAGTGTTACCGACTCGCTTTCTTCCTTCCCCTTCTTAGTCCAACGAAAACTCTTTTGGAAAGGGTGCACCAAACGAGGTATTTCACAATTTACACGAAACCCGGTACCTAATTCTATTTGAATTAGTCTTATTAGAAATCTCAATTGAAAAAAAAAAATAGATTGTGAAATGGAATCTATTTTGATTCCATTTTCGATTTCTAAATAGGAAATAGGTCAAGTAATACAAAAAAAAATGATGTTCTTAGTCTATCTATAAGAGGAGATCCTATGAAAAATGTAACCGATTCTTTCGTTTCCCTGGGTCATTGGTCATCCGCCGGGAGTTTCGGATTTAATACCGATATTTTAGCAACAAATCCAATAAATCTAAGTGTAGTGATTGGTGTATTGATCTTTTTTGGAAAGGGAGTGTGTGTGAGTTGTTTATTTCAAGAATAGACTGGATTCAACCAGCTGCACTTCTTTTC